CTTGTGTCGAAGACTAGGAAGACGAATAACCCCTCCCAGAAATATTTGTTCCCTTCATTTATATTTATCCGTTCTTTACTTTTGGATAGGATCTAGCCGAAGTGAATTTTAGTAGAATAAAATGCATTTTATGACATTTCAATTTGACAATAGCAACATAATAACATAACCGCAATTTTGATAAAAAAAACAACAAAAGAAGGGGTCAAGTCAAATAGTCTTCTTCAAAATCTACATACTATGGCTAGGAATGTGGTACTAAGGAATTCCTGGCATCTCGTAGAATAGAAATAGAAAAAGAGTATAAACAAACAAAAGGCTTTTTAAAATTTCATTTTTTATCAGAGATAATCATATAATATAATAATTACTAAAAAGAATTTGGTTCTTTTTACAAATTTGATGTCGATAAATCCGCGAGTCTAGAAATTCATTTCGGACAATTGAACCTTCTCGAACTGTTTCTTTTTAAGAACCAAAAAGATTTGTGCCAAAATAACAGATGCGAAGAAGAACAAAAGGCCTTGTACACGTAATGGATCTTGAAGTACTATTTCTGCATCTCCCTGACCAAATCCGCCCACATTAGGATTACTTGTCAACGGTTGATCCAATTTGATAGATTCGCCTTCTGAAATAAGAAGTTCTGGCCCCCGAGGGATAATATCAACCACTTGACGTCCATCCGATGTATCCGCTATGGTTATTTCGTATCCCCCCTTTTCTTTTCGTAGGATTTTGCTTACTATACCAGATGCTGTAGCATTATAAACTGTATTGTTACTCTTGCTCCCGTCAGGATAAATCTGGCCCCTTCCCCTGTTTCCGCCTACGTAAATAGGATATTTTAAGAAGTGAATGTCTTTCTTAGTAGCGGGATCGGGGGAAAGAATAGGAAAGGTTATTTCACTATATTTCTGACCAGGAACAGGGCCTATGACAAGAATATTTTTTTGATTGGGGCGGTAGCTCTGAAAAGACAGATTGCCCATCTTTTCTTTTATCTCGGGGGAAATACGATCGGGAGGGGCTAATTCAAAACCCTCTGGTAAAATAAGAACAGCCCCCACATTCAAAGCCCCTTTTTTACCATTAGCAAGAACTTGTTTCAGTTGCATATCATAAGGAATTCGAACAACTGCTTCAAATACAGTATCGGGAAGTACCGCTTGCGGAACCTCAATATCGACCGGTTTATTAGCTAAATGGCAATTGGCGCATACAATACGTCCAGTCGCTTCTCGTGGATTTTCATAACCCTGCTGTGCAAAAATGGGATATGCATTTGAAATGGATGTACGAGTTATGATATATATCATGAGCGATACGGAAATAGATCGAGTAATCTGTTCCTTTATCCAAGAAAAAGTATTTCTAGTTTGCATGGTCCAAGCATTGATCCCAAAAATTTCTACAATAAATTGGGGTAGGTCACTAATGGAGTTTCCTATCCACGATTCTGTTATTTACTGGAATAATTTGACTGGATTAATAGAAATGAATTTCTATTTTTTATAGAAATATAGGAGAAATCCGCGGGATGGCTAGAAATATAAAGTGATTTTCAACGCTTTGTTTATATACAACTGCAAAGTAAGAAACATTCTAATTGGATTAGGTAGATAATTTTTCAGTCATTCATTGAATGATAAATCACTACAAGTGACGGAGATACGCGATTTAAATAACGGAAAATCCAATATTTGAAAATTGTATCTACAATGACTGGAAAAGTGGAAACAAGGCCAGATATAATTTGATCATTATGAACAAATCCAAAATCCTTGTAGACAAAGCCAATCAGCAGTTCCCAACCATGCGGCGAATGAAATCCGATACACAAATCAGTTAATAAAAGAAGAGAAAAAGCTTTTATTGTGTCACTTAAGTTATATAGGAATTCCTGAGCCCAAGAGTTAAGAATAAAAAGTTCTTTATTACCCAAAATAGAATAACCACTTAGAATAATGAAACAGATTATATTTGTCGAGAAGTGCAAAATCGTATGAATACGACCCTCATTGTGTATCTTGATTAATTGGATTGTTTCTTTGTGAATTCCTATACCAAGGTTTTGTAGATGTGTCTCCGAGTATTCCTTGATCATTTCCTCTAACAAAAGAAGTTCCTCTAATTCTATAAATTTTTCTAAAATACTCTTTTCTTCAATATCATTCAAAAAAGTTTCGGATTGCCTAGTATTACACCAATTAGTAACCCAAGATTCCAGACTTTTTTGAAATGATATTGAAATCCACCAGGGCAAAAATACTATAGATGCAAGATATAAAAGAGAAGTGAATGCTTTCTTTTTTGCCATTTTTCACTGTAATTGTTAATGAACCCATCTCATTCGTCGACTCTATGTAATCTAATATTTCTCTCACGCATCAGTTCTATTAAAAGTCTCAATTCCAACAAGGGGGAATTTCCTTATTTAGAAATGGTTGATTATGAGATATTTCAAATTTTTCTTATTTTTTTTTTGAATTGAGTTGTGTATATTTCGATACATAGAAAAGATCCCCAAAAGAGTTTTTTTATACTTGTTCCATATATGTCTGCTTTGAATCGAATGAATGTTCTGAATAAACCTCGGTTAAGTTATGTTATATATGTTATAGAATGATTCTTGCGTTTTTGCCCTTCTGCTGAGAAAGCATTTATTTCTCGGCTCATTTCTTAAAATACTTCAATTGGTACACGCAAGAAATAGGCCAATTCAGCAGCTTTTTGTTCCATTTCCCGTGGAGTAAAATTCTCATCAGTACGAGTCAATGGAATGGCTCCCTGGCCTCTGATATCCATATAAAGTACACGCCGAGCATAAATACCCTCTTTAACTTCTATTCTGATGGACTGAATATCTTTTATAAAAAATCGGAGGAAGACCCTCCGATTTTTTCCAGGAAATCCCCAACGAAAGATACACACTATTCCGTCTTTTCTATCAAATCGATCATAACCACTACCTACATTCCACGAAATTGTGCACCACAAATAGGAGCTAATAAAAAGACCTGCGATCCCATAGAAAGACATCACAATTCCTTGTGGAAAAAAAACTATTTGCTGAGACGGAAATAAAGATATCAAATTTCTACCAAGATAACTCGAGGTTCCAACCAACAAGAATCCTAATGAACCTAAAAAAAGGATAACAGCCCAGCAGAAATTACTTGTTTTTCGAGCCCCCGTTATAGGTTCTATCCATATATGTTCTGATCGACAACTCATACTTTATCCAGTTGCTTTTTTTTTTATTGAGAAAATACCCCAAATGAATTTGACTTTAGTCCTTTTGTTTCCGAAGTAACCCGCATCAACTAGTACTAGTTTGATGTGAACCTTTAGGAGTAATTCATTAAATTGGTTAGATCTAAACTAATAACATACCCTTCGTATGATCTCACTAAAGATAGCCACATACATATAGATAGACCAACTTTACAGTTCAGCCATCCGCCGATTCGGGTCTATTTGAAAATCGCTAGAATATAGTATTTTCTGGAGACATAAGAGTTTTTCGGCGGAAGCCGCTTATACCAATTTGTCTAAATGGATATCTGTGTTATGATACAAGCGTAAATTTTGAAAAAAAAAATAGATGAGAATTTGTGCCATCGGCTCTAAACAATCTTGTTTTTTTGAACATGAAGAAATAAAGAAGCCATTGCGATTGCCGGAAATACTAGGCCTACTAAAGGGACCAAAACAGAGGGAAAGTTAAGAGTTGTCATAGAATGGGTACCTCGATTTACTATTTGTACCTGTTATTTTTATTTAGATTTTATATTTATTATTTATAATATAAAGATATCTTATTATATATAAAGAATAAAGATATCTTATTATAATTTGATAATTCTAAATTGTAATTATTATTACTTTTTACTTTACTTAATATCTATTCTATTAAGTATAGATATAAGTATATATCTAAGTGAGTATATAATGTAGTTTTTCATTTCATCTTTCTACATGAAAGATTTGAAAGAATATGGATGAGATATTATTTTATTTGCCTAATTTCACGAAAATAAGAATTTCATTTTTTATCTTGTTGATAGAGGCTTCTTGATCAATAATCAGAAATATAGAAAAAGGGGCAGATTTTCTATTTTCTGTGACTTTTGATTCTTTGATACAATTAGATCTTATGTCAACAAAGACAACCCTATTCATCTAATTTTGATTCAAAGGAAAGAAAGTGTGGAGTTGAAATAACTCACTCAGAACGCTTTTTAAAGGATTACGTGGTACGATTAGATCGAATAAGCCCTTCTGGAATAAATACTCAGACGCTTGTGAACCGTCAGGTACTGTTTTATTCAATGTTTGTTCAATTACTCTTTTACCCGCAAAGGCAATGTAGGCATTGGGTTCGGCAATAATGATATCCCCCAACATACCAAAACTAGCTGTCACCCCACCGGTAGTAGGAGATGTAAGGATTGGTACATAGAATAACTTTTTGTTTGATTGATAATCATATAAAGCAGAAGATATTTTAGCCATTTGCATCAAGCTCAAACTTCCTTCTTGCATGCGTGCCCCTCCAGAAGCACACACTATAATAAGAGGTAGAAATTCTTTAGTAGCGTATTCAATCAAACGGGTAATTTTCTCCCCCACTACGGATCCCATACTACCCCCCATAAACTGAAAATCCATAACCGCAATTGATACGGTAATACCGTTTAGTTGCCCTATGCCTGTTTGAACAGCCTCGGTTAATCCTGTTTTTCTTTGATAAGAATCGATACGTTTTTTATAAGGCTCCTCCTCCGAATGAAATTGAATGGGATCCAGAGAGACCATGTCTTCATCCATCGGCTCCCAAGTACCCGGATCGATCGAAAGTTCAATTCTATCTGAACTACTCATTTTCAAATGATATCCACATTGTTCACAAAGATTCATTTTTGATTGAAAACTTTTCTTATAATTTAATCCAAAACAACTTTCGCATTGAATCCACAAATGCCTGTATTTTTGAG